ACACAGCAATGCAATTTCACAATCAATATCGAAATGAAGTGTTAGATAATTTCTTTCTTCTTTTCTTGTTGCTTGTCGATGTAGAATTTTGTACCATTTAATATAAAATTCCTCAAATTCCTGTAGTATAAGGATTTTCTTCAGTAGAAACTGAAGATCAAGTAAAATGTGAATTCGACAGGTTGGTTTCCAATAATTTATGAAGGAGATTCTCATATTCTTACGATTCAATTAGACGTTACATCTAAAAACATACGTTTTGTGGTTGTATAAGATGTTTTTTGTTGGAATCTTTTTTTTTTTTTAGGAATTGGTTGGCCACCCAGTAACAAGTAACAATAGTAGATTCAATGAAAGAAAGAGGAACAACGAAGAAAGAAAGAGGAACAACGAATAAATAAAAAACAATAAATATTCGTGATGCACGCATTATTCTATTAGCCCCCCAAGGGGGTCCTTCGTGACCTAATTACAAAGATGGGTCTTTGTAATATGGAAAGATAAAATGTAAAACCCAGTTTCGATTGATCTTATCGTGCGATACTTTTTTCTTTTCAATCGCGAGATTATGTGAATGAACTACTACTGAGTTCGCTTTAAAGTAAAAAAAAAAAGTGCATTAGAAGTGTCGTTCGAAAAAAAAAAATGGATTCGATATTTCGATACAATAAAAAACAATCAAACTTATTTTCCAATTTTATTCCAGAGTGATTCAAAGAGAGTTTCATTTTGTGAATGAAGTTATAAAAAACGTTCTTATTATTACTTTATTTATAATTTCTAATATTCTATATATACATATAGTTAGTTATATACATATATTAGTTCAGTCAACTCAAGAGTTGACCGATGAATCTATTGATTCAAAAGCGTGGGATGGGTAAATGTCACAGATGATTAATTGATTTCTTACTTATGTTACTCTATTTTTATTAGTATCGTCTATAATAATTGATGAATCAAATATTTTCAATTGAATTTATCCTTTCAATTGGTTGGTATTTTTGTTTATCCTCGTATCTTTCAAAAATTGAAACTTAGGGAAGTGCTTTAGAAACATATGTATAAAAATATTTCATTTAGCCTTTTCATGCCTACTATAACTAGTTATTTCGGTTTTCTACTAGCATCTTTGACTATAACCTCAGCTCTATTTATCGGTCTGAGCAAGATACGACTTATTTGAAATTAATTTAATGAACAATTTATAAAAAAATCTTTCTATGGTAGTTCATATATTCTCCAGTCCCTTACCAATTCTTGGTCATTGAGATGTATAGTCAATACAGATTAATATTTAAGGATAAATATTACCTCTCCCTTCCCCCTTTCAAACAAATTGAAATGATTGAAGTTTTTCTATTTGGAATCGTCTTAGGTCTAATTCCTATTACTTTGGCTGGATTATTCGTAACTGCCTATTTACAATACAGACGTGGTGATCAGTTGGATCTTTGATTAATTAACATCTCGTTTTTTATTGACCTCCTACTTCCTTTAATCCGCGGGAGGTCAAAATTAGGTTGCTGCTCAATTATTTTAGTGTAATTTTGACCTCCCGCGATTAACAAGAACACAGAATCACGCCCTGTAGGATTTGAACCTACGACATCGGGTTTTGGAGACCCACGTTCTACCGAACTGAACTAAGAGCGCTTTATTATCACAATAAATATTTTGTAACCCCAATTTATCTTGCATATATATATACTATAAAAAATAAAAATGAAATATTTATTTAATTATGTATGTACAATTTTATTAATTGATCTCAATTGATCCCTCGTTACTGCTCAGAAGATAAGTAATAGGTAGGGATGACAGGATTTGAACCCGTGACATTTTGTACCCAAAACAAACGCGCTACCAAACTGCGCTACATCCCTTTCAATTGGTCTACAGTGTCATTGTAGAGAATCCCTGTCTTGTTTTCCACATCTTTATTTCCTACATTGATATACGCAAACTATCTTATCATTTCTTCCTTCTTCCTTTTGGTCTCGTATATCATATAACAAACATATAATATGGTAAAAGACTTATATAAAGTATGAAATAAATATGAAATCTACCACAAAAAATTAATATTTTTTAGGAATTTAAGGCGGAAATGGACGTATTTTTTTCTTTTAATAAATATCTATTTTGTACATTTCAATTTGAATTAGGAACTCCGCGTACAAGTGGTAAGTCATTAACTACATATACACATCCGGTCATATATGTATTACCATTATATATTACAAATTACAATAAAATTACAATAACGAATACAGAAAGAGGAGTTTTTAAAATGCGAGATCTAAAAACATATCTCTCCGTGGCACCGGTAGTAAGTACTCTATGGTTCGGGTCTTTAGCAGGTTTATTGATAGAGATCAATCGTTTTTTTCCGGATGCGTTGATATTCCCCTTTTTTTCATTCTAGCTATTGATATGGGAAGGGGGAAGAAGATTAGAGATACAATCAAATATCTGTAACTAATCCCTACCCCTCCCTTCTTTTTTTCTTTGTTTTTTTTTTACTTTTCTAAAAAAAAAAAAAAACAAAGAAAAAGCGGTTTCACCCTCAGTGAAACTATGAACTCGGGCTCAGGCTCAAATTAAATTAATAATAGAATGGAAATGCGGTGGTTGGGGCAACAATATCATACAAGATACTTAACTGAAAATGAAATACTGTACGGCAATTAAAAATTAGAAATATAGTTAGAAATCATTATATTACTTATTATTTATTACTATTATTATTTATTACTATATTGATATATTGATTGCAACAAAATATTTCTTTCATAATTTGATTTCGAGTTACCTGCTTCTATTTTTGTGTCCTTTCTTCTTCCTTGCTTCGGGTCGGAAAATTAAAGAATTGAGTGAATCAAAAACCAAAGGAGGTTCATGGCTAAGGGTAAAGATGTCCGAGTAACGGTTATTTTGGAATGTACCAGTTGTGTTCGAAATCGTGTTAATAAGGAATCAATGGGCATTTCCAGATATATTACTCAAAAGAATCGACACAATACGCCTAGTCGATTGGAATTGAGAAAATTCTGTCCCTGTTGTTACAAACATACGATTCATGGGGAGATAAAGAAATAGATCGAACCGATCGCTCGTGTGTCAGTTTTCCAAGGAAGATGCAAAATTACATATTATATATAACAATATATATATATAATTTCTTTTTTAATTTATTTAAATATAAACAAATAAATATAAACAAACCAAATCCTATTTCGATCGGATCAAAGATGATGTAGAATTAAGAAATAGGATTGGGATTTTCAGGATAAGGAATAAACAAACCATGGATAAATCCAAGCGAATCTTTCTTAAATCTAAGCGATCTTTTCGTAGGCGTTTGCCTCCGATCCAATCGGGGGATCGAATTGATTATAGAAACATGAGTTTAATTAGTCGATTTATTAGCGAACAAGGAAAAATATTATCTAGACGGGTGAATAGATTGACCTTAAAACAACAACGATTAATTACTATTGCTATAAAACAAGCTCGTATTTTATCTCCGTTACCTTTTCTTAATAATGAGAAACAATTTGAAAGAAGCGAGTCAACCGCTAGAGCTGCTGGTCTTAGAACCAGAAAAAAAATAGGTTGACTCTTCAATTGAATTGAATCAAAATGAAATTCCAATCCAAACTCAAATGCGGATTGACGTTTTTTTTTTTGTTCGAAAAATCGTAAAATCGAAATGTCCTGTCGTAAGAAAAAAAATGGGAGAAGAGGAATAAATATTTTTTATTTAACGTCTTTCTTCATTTTGATGACTTTATCATATTTTATCATACTAATTTCTACTCTACCTTCCCAGAGTTCATTCTCCAAGGAACTCCATTTAATCTATTCCAACGGATTCCTTCCAATCTCTTTATTTTATGATCTCATTGGAAATCATATAAAGACAACTCTTATTTAATATAGCTATTTGTGCAAGTATTTTACGATTAAGAAGTAACTGTCTCTTGTACAGATTGTGTATAAATTTACTATAACTTAAGTATACTATATTCTCGCGAATTACTGCATTTATCCGAGTGATCCACAACCGACGAAAATCTCTCTTTTGTCTACCTCTATCCCGATGAGCCGAAACCAAAGCTCTTATTTTCTGTTGAGTAATAGTACGAGTAAGTCTTGAATTAGCCCCTCGAAAGGTTGATGCAAATAAACGAATTTTTGTTCTACGTCTTCGAGCTATATACCCTCGTTTAATTCTGGTCATTGAATAAATGAAACTTTGATGAATAACTAATCGATTTCCTTTCTTTCAGTTATTCCCTTCCCCTAGTCTATTAATAACAAAACGGATTCTTCCAATGTATAAAATTTAAATTCCAATGGCTTTTGCTACTATAACCTTCCCGACCACGATTTTTTTTTTTTCTAGGTGAAATGCCTAGAAAAAATTGTATTGATATTAGGTATCAAAAACACATAAAAGTAGTAAATATAAATGGATATAGTGGGTTCCATCGTTTCTATGGTTACTTCTTAAACGGTGAGGTCCTCTCTATACACCGGAGCCCTTCTTTCATTTAATCAATGTTATTGTTAACTTGTACAGTTCACACTCTTTGGCTCTACCCATAATTATCCAGTACGAGGTCTTTCACAATGAGATCTACTTATACAGTAACGGTATTTAATTATGAAGATTAGCTGAGTAGCTGACCCTGTTAGTCCGTTCTTGCAAGAGTAAGGCATAATTTTTCTGCTTTTTAAAATAGTATTTCCCCTGCTTAATGGATATCATTTGCTATCAATGGAGAATTCTTTCTCATCTTAAATTTAAAACGGAGTTGATTGGATTTGCACCAACGGAAACCATACATTTGATACCACAATAGAAGGATAGATCTTTTTGATTTTTAGATATTGAATGGAGTTCTTCCATTCTAGTCTATTCACTGGTACTGATCGTTGATACTGGATCAATTGTTTTCTTTCTTTTGTCCTAGCCCATGATCTGAACGAGTCGCACATACACCCTAGTACATGTTCCTCGTCGCTGAGGACATCCCCCAAGAGCGGGGGATTTCGTGACATTTCTGATTGGCTGTCTTGTGTTTCTAATAAGTTGTTTAATAGTTGGCATATTGAATCATATACATAATGGGCTGGTTTAGATCGATCTTAACCGGATGATTATGAATTATTTTATTTCTATATTAATAGATTAATGAATAGAATATTAAATCCGGTAAGAAGATAAAATCTCAAATCACCAATTCGTCTTAAATTTTTGTTATTTTTTCTTTTTTATTCAGTCGCTACAAGATCAACAATTCCATGAGCTTGGGCTTCTGTTGCTGACATAAAAACATCTCTTTCCATATCTTCGGATACAACCCATAAGGGTTTGCCTGTCCTTTGTACATAAACCCTTGTGATGGTTTCGCGCATCTTCAAAAGTTCTTCCGCTTCCAAGATAAATTCTCCCGTCTGTGCCTCATAAAAAGAACTAGCAGGTTGATGGATCATTACCCTGATGATATAACATAATAAATGTTTATTCTATCTCGCATGATGATAAGGTGAAGAGATAAAGAATAATAAAATATATAATTGAACAACCGTACAGGCATCTTTTACGCATTGCATACGGCTCTATAATGGAATTCGTTTTTACCTTACTTAAATATCAAATAAATTAAATATAGGGTCTATCAGACTCGGGTTGGTAAATGATCCAATAACCACCCTTCTTTTTGTTTTTGGAGTAGTTCAAAAATACTATGATGGCTCCGTTGCTTTATATATTTATTTCGTCTGTTATTTAGCAATCCCAAAGTTTCTTTTTTTTTTTTTTCAAATAAAAAAACAAGATTTTTTTTATTTTCATATTCTTTCATAACCTAAATATTGTTAAGAGCCTCCCGGCGTGAAAACAAAAAAGTTTGTGACGCTGAAATAGGCCTCCCGATAGATTAGATAAAATCGGAAATACCTTTTATCTCATACTACTCTTTCGATACATAATTTAAGGGTTAAAAAAATTTATCATATCGAATTCGAAGTGCCATGCTATTATTACTTAATATTAATATTTCATATAGCGCGAAGGCATAGTCTTCTTTTTTCTCTCAAATCAAATAAAAAACTCATTGGCGCCAAGCGTGAGGGAATGCTAGACGTTTGGTAATTTCTCCTCCGACCAGAATAAAAGATCCCATTGAAGCGGCTAATCCCATGCATATTGTCTGTATATCTGGTCGCACAAATTGCATAGTATCATAAATAGCTACTCCGGGTATTACCCATCCGCCAGGAGAATTTATAAACAAATATAGATCTTTGGTATCATCCTCTATACTGAGATATACCATAAGACCAATAAGTTGATTCGAGATCTCGCTATCAACCCCTTGGCCTAAAAAAAGTAATCTTTCTCGATAAAGTCGGTTGATTGGGATAAAGTTGTATCCCTTAGAAACCGTACATGCACCTTTTGATGCATACGGTTCAACAAAAATAACGAAAAAAAAAAAAAAGAATCAATGTGTAGATGTAGATTCTAGCGCTTTCTTTTATTTCTTTTTTTTTTTTTCATACCAGGCTTTTAACTTATAAAAAGGGGCTTTTCTTTCATTTTTCAAAAAAGATGGGTTTTGTCCTGTTTTGTTTATCTATAAAAAAAATTACTAAATTTATCTAACTAACTTTTCATTGATGTATTGTTTCATCGAGATACAATCTCAATCGCGATGTAATTTTCTTGTTCCTGAATGGGCTTCTTCAATTTTTTTAGGTTTATGCTCTACTCCGAGTAAAGATCCGCCCGATTTGGATTTGCACATATATGACAAATGCCCCAATACCACGTCCTTTTGCTACGACTTCCTTTTTACAATTTATTTCATGTCTTACAACAGATATTCAATGCATTCATCATATTACTCGATTGATTAACAGTTTGAGATCACTTCTATTATAAATATATAAAGAAATAGAATATGATAGAAATAGTAATCATAAATAGATTTTTTACCGGTTTTTTTCTAAACGGAGCCTGGATACTTCATTTTATTGGCCTAACCAAGATAACCATAAATTATTCTAATTGATAATATTAATCTGTATACCCTCCCGAAAAAATGGATCTAATTGAACTTCACGCTCCAAATTTTTGATAATTCAATCAATCTTTCTTGGGCGAAGGGGAGGATATCTCGATCGGGGAAGAGAATGGGGAAATACCATATGACCCAATATATCTGACAAGTCGCACTATACGTCAATCCACAATGCATCTTCCTCTCCAGGACTTCGAAAAGGTACTCTTGGAACACCAATAGGCATTAAATAAAAGAAAAATTAAGTACTATATCTCACTTTGATGTGAAAGCGTAACAATGGATTTAGTGTCCTACTAATATTGGCCTTTATCATATTTTATCCATAGATTGACTAAGTTTATAAAAAAAGATAAAGAAGACAAAACAAAATGAATAAAGGAAAATTATTACAAATAAGTCCTTTGAATGATGAACAAATATATATATGCATTCACTCATATAAAATGGTATCAACTCCCCTACCATTGCGTATTGGTACTTATCGGGTGTAGAATAGATCTGCTTCTTTTTGTTCCTACGAACAAAATAGTTTCATTATTACTAAAAGTAATTGAAAAGAATCAAACAAATCAAACAAATATTAATTCTTTCCCCAAGATAATCCACTAAAAAGAGGGTCCACAGCATAGTTTTTTCCAATGCAATAAAGTTACATTGTGTCTATTTTTCATTGATAAAGGGGTATTTCCATGGGTTTGCCTTGGTATCGTGTTCATACCGTCGTATTGAATGATCCCGGTCGTTTGATTTCTGTCCATATAATGCATACAGCTCTGGTTGCTGGTTGGGCCGGTTCGATGGCTCTATACGAATTAGCAGTTTTTGATCCTTCTGATCCTGTTCTTGATCCAATGTGGAGACAGGGTATGTTCGTTATACCCTTCATGACTCGTTTAGGAATAACCAATTCATGGGGCGGTTGGAGTATCACAGGGGGTACTGTAACGAATCCGGGTATTTGGAGTTACGAAGGTGTGGCCGGGGCACATATTGTGTTTTCGGGCTTGTGCTTTTTGGCAGCTATCTGGCATTGGGTGTATTGGGATCTAGAAATATTTACTGATGAACGTACAGGAAAACCCTCTTTGGATTTGCCTAAGATCTTTGGAATTCATTTATTTCTATCAGGGGTGGCTTGCTTTGGTTTTGGTGCATTTCATGTAACAGGATTGTATGGTCCTGGAATATGGGTGTCCGATCCTTATGGACTAACTGGAAGGGTACAATCCGTAAATCCAGCGTGGGGTGTGGAGGGTTTTGATCCTTTTGTTCCGGGAGGAATAGCCTCTCATCATATTGCAGCAGGGACCTTGGGCATATTGGCGGGTCTATTCCATCTTAGTGTACGTCCACCTCAACGCCTATACAAAGGATTACGTATGGGAAATATTGAAACCGTCCTTTCCAGTAGTATTGCTGCTGTCTTTTTTGCCGCTTTTGTAGTTGCTGGAACTATGTGGTATGGTTCAGCAACTACCCCGATTGAATTATTTGGTCCCACTCGTTATCAATGGGATCAAGGATACTTCCAACAAGAAATATATCGAAGAATTGGTGCTGGGTTGGCTGAAAATCAAAGTTTATCTGAAGCTTGGTCTAAAATTCCCGAAAAACTAGCTTTTTATGATTACATCGGCAATAATCCGGCAAAGGGGGGGTTATTCAGAGCGGGCTCAATGGACAACGGGGATGGAATAGCTGTTGGGTGGTTAGGACATCCTATCTTTAGAGATAAAGAGGGGCGCGAACTTTTTGTACGTCGTATGCCTACTTTTTTTGAAACATTTCCGGTTGTTTTGGTAGACGGAGACGGAATTGTTAGAGCCGATGTTCCTTTTAGAAGGGCGGAATCTAAATATAGTGTCGAACAAGTAGGTGTAACTGTCGAGTTCTATGGCGGCGAACTCAACGGAGTCAGTTATAGCGATCCCGCTACTGTGAAAAAATATGCTAGACGTGCTCAATTGGGTGAGATTTTTGAATTAGATCGTGCTACTTTGAAATCCGATGGTGTTTTTCGTAGCAGTCCACGGGGTTGGTTTACTTTTGGACATGCTTCGTTTGCTTTGCTCTTCTTCTTCGGACACATTTGGCATGGTGCTAGAACCTTGTTTCGAGATGTTTTTGCTGGTATTGATCCAGATTTAGATGCTCAAGTGGAATTTGGAGCATTCCAAAAACTTGGAGATCCAACTACAAGAAGACAAGTAGTCTGATACAATATGCTTTGTTACTTGTTACTTTTCATTTTTATTTTCTTTTTGTGATTTTGAGATGGGGTACCAGATAAATCTTGATTTGAATCACTGCCTTTTCTTTGACTCTTGTTCTTTATTTATCCGGGAGACGATCCCAAATAAACAGGTATGGAAGCTATAATTGTAAACCACGATCGAATCTATGGAAGCATTGGTTTATACATTCCTTTTAGTCTCAACTCTAGGAATAATTTTTTTCGCTATCTTTTTTCGAGACCCGCCTAAAGTTCCAACTAAAAAGGTGAAATGATTTGTCATTATCTCAATTGAAGTACGGATCCTCCCAATATTTGGAGGATCCGTACTTCAACTAGTCCCCGTGTTCCTCGAATGGATCTCTTAGTTGTTGAGAGGGTTGCCCAAAAGCAGTATATAAGGCGTACCCAGTAAAACTTACAAGTAAACCAGATAAAAAGATGGCAACTAGGGTTGCTGTTTCCATGATTATATAGTTTTAAGACATTATAAAGTTTTAAGACCACAATGGATCTATGATAAGATCATTTATTTACAACGGAATGGTATACAAAGTCAACAGATCTTACTGAATATAAAATATTATGGCTACACAAACCGTTGAGGGTAGTTCTAGATCTGGCCGCCCAAAACGAACTAATGCGGGGAGTTTATTGAAACCATTGAATTCAGAATATGGTAAAGTAGCTCCTGGGTGGGGAACTACTCCTTTGATGGGTCTCGCAATGGCTCTATTCGCGATATTCCTATCTATTATTTTGGAGATTTATAATTCTTCCATTTTACTGGATGGAATTTCAATGAATTAGATTCACAAGAACCATTAACTGGCTTTTTCAATACAAAGTGAAGCGTTTAGGTTTCTGATTTTTATCCCATTCTATTTTGGTAGTTTGACCGTGGAATTTCTTTGTTTCTGTATTTCCGGAATATGAGTGTGTGACTTGGTATAAATGATCCTATGGATAGTACAGAGAATGGGTCTGTCATCTTGATAGAGATGGTTTTACTTCGTCGGATATTCATTCTAGTATCTGGAGCACGGAATATATGAAATAGATTACTATTAGAACTATGATTCATACTTAATAGTCAGACCTCGTGTCCGGACTTCAAAAATTTTTTTCAAAGAGTTAGAAGTTATAAATAGAAATATTTTTATTCTTTCAAACTTTCGTTTATGCTTATTTTGATCAAAGGACAAAACAAAGGTTTCTTTGGTTTGGATTTTTAGTCATTATATCTATTCATTGAATAAGTGATGATCCAATGGTTCTTACTCAGGGAATTTTGGGACTTAGACTTAGTTTGAAAGGGTTTTATTGAATCATCGTGGTTTTAGTATGAATCTGAGGTTTTAATCAATTCATAGGGTCTTAACAAGAGAATTCCTATCAATAATAAAGAAAACAGCAGTAAAGCCGCATTACACATAAATAACACCAAAGAAAATAGGTAAATAGAAGATTCAAGAGGCCTATAACGATCAATATATAGACGAATGAGCCGACTTGATTTTTTGGCATTATAACCACAAAGAAGAGCTTTCGGATTTTTATTCTTTAGTATCTTCAAAAAAAAATTGAATCATAAATCATAGAATTAATAAATTTCAAACTTTATATTACACACATCCGTTAGAACTAGTATTTGGGTGTTTCTGTTTGAGCCGTACGAGATGAAATTTTCATATACGGTTCTCCGGGGGGGTCCCCTTGATTTACCTATCTCAATAAAATCTATGATTGGTTCGAAGAACGTCTTGAGATTCAGGCAATTGCCGATGATATAACTAGTAAATATGTTCCTCCTCACGTCAACATATTTTATTGTCTAGGGGGAATTACGCTTACTTGTTTTTTAGTACAAGTAGCTACCGGGTTTGCTATGACTTTTTATTATCGTCCGACCGTTACGGAGGCCTTTGCTTCTGTTCAATATATAATGACTGAAGCTAATTTTGGTTGGTTAATCCGATCAGTTCATCGATGGTCGGCAAGTATGATGGTCCTAATGATGATCCTGCACGTATTTCGCGTGTATCTCACCGGCGGCTTTAAAAAACCTCGTGAATTGACTTGGGTTACAGGTGTGGTTTTGGGTGTATTGACCGCATCTTTTGGTGTAACTGGTTATTCCTTACCTCGGGACCAAATTGGTTATTGGGCAGTAAAAATTGTAACAGGCGTACCAGACGCTATTCCTGTAATAGGCTCGCCTCTGGTAGAGTTATTACGCGGAAGTGCTAGTGTAGGACAATCCACTTTGACTCGTTTTTATAGTTTACACACTTTTGTATTACCTCTTCTTACCGCCGTATTTATGTTAATGCACTTCCCAATGATACGTAAGCAAGGTATTTCTGGTCCTTTATAAAGAATATATACCATCTTGTAATCAATCATCTATCACTTGGGGTAGGAACACTAGTATTTCATTGCTACAAATATGGATTATTGAAAAAAAAAAATAAGACATGTATTGGGATATTTCTCTTCAACTCTACAAAAATGTATTATTTTTTTGACACTCATAGTTGAAGTGAATTTTCCGAAGATAAAATGGATTATGGGAGTGTGTGACTTGAACTATTGATCGGGCCTTGCAGATATATGTCCTTATCTATCTGCCGCATTTGAATTCACAACAAAAAAATGTGTCTTTGTTCCAACCACCGCGTAAGCCCCATACAGAAGATAGGCCGGTTCGTTTGAAGAGAATCTTTTCTATGATCAGACCCGATCATGTCGTGTATGATATGAACAGGCTCCGTAAGATCCAGTAGAATAAGTGATTGACATAATCCGGATTATGTTTTATATATTTCACTTACTAAATAGTATAGAAATGTATTCATTTCCTCTGCATTGACTCGATTTATGATACTATCGGAGTGAAACAAGGGATCTAAAGAAGAACAGAGGCTAGACTATATTAGTAACAAGTAAATCCTTTGCTTTGTATGGAAACAGTCTCGATATTTAGGGGATAAAGGCCAATTGCAAGATCTGAGACGACCCATAAAGCATTTGATCATGATCAATTTTGTAAGCCTACTTGGGTATTGAGCATTTATCTGTAAGAACTGAATTCCTTGCAATGGTTAGTTGTTGCAACTGCGAAAAAGGGAATCCGTTTTCTTACATAGAATCATTCATATATGTGT